GAAAAAATTTTTTAAGTCCGGTTGCGGGGTCTAAATATTAAGTATGAATCATAGTTCTAATACTTTAGAATCTATTTTCTATATTCCGTGCTCCAAATACTAGAATAAATATCCGACGGGGTAAAACCATCTCTATCAAGATGACAGACTCATTCTCTGTACTATCAATAGGATCAATTCGAACAAGTCACACACTCATATTCCGGAAATACAGAAGAAAAGAAATTCCACGGTCGAACTACCAAACCAAACTAGAATACTAGAATGGGCTAAAAATCTAAGACCTAAATGCTTCACTTTGTATTGAAAAACTAGTTAGTCAGTTCTTGTGAATTTAATTCATAGAAATTCCGTCCAGTAAAATGGAAGAATTATAAATCTCCAAAATAATAGATAGAAATATCGCAAATAGAGCCATTGCAACACCCATCAAAGGAGTAGTTCCCCAACCAGGAGCTACTTTACCATATTCCGAATTCAATGGTTTCAATAAATTCCCTACAGTAGTTCGTCTTGGACCAGATCTAGAACTACCCTCAACAGTTTGTGTAGCCATAAATCCTATTTTTTATTCATTGAGATCTGTTGACTTTGTATACCATTCCGCTGTAAATAAATGATCTTATCCTAGATCCATTTTGGTCTTGAAATTATATAATAATGGAAACAGCAACCCTAGTTGCCATCTCTATATCTGGTTTACTTGTAAGTTTTACTGGGTACGCCTTATATACTGCTTTTGGGCAACCCTCTCAACAACTAAGAGATCCATTCGAAGAACATGGGGACTAGTTGAAGTAATGAGCCTCCCAATATTGGGAGGCTCATTACTTCAATTGAGATAATGAAAAATCATTTCATCCTTTTAGTTGGGACTTTAGGTGGTTCTCTAAAAAAGATAGCGAAAAAAATTATTCCTAAAGTAGAAACTAAGAGGAATGTATAAACCAATGCTTCCATAGATTTGATCGTGGTTTACAATTATAGCTTTCATACCTGTTTATTTGGGATCGTCTCGCGGATAAAGAAAAAGAAAGAACCAGAGGAAAAGAAAAGGTAGCGATTCAAATCAAGATTTATCCGGTTCCCTATGTCAAATTCAAATCACAAAAAGAAAATAAAGTCCAAAAGGAACAAAACAATGTTGTATCAGACTACTTGTCTTCTTGTAGTTGGATCTCCAAGTTTTTGGAATGCTCCAAATTCGACTTGAGCATCCAAATCTGGGTCAATACCAGCAAAAACATCTCTGAACAAGGTTCTAGCACCATGCCAAATGTGTCCGAAAAAGAAGAGCAGAGCAAACGAAGCATGTCCAAAAGTAAACCAACCCCTTGGACTGCTACGAAAAACACCATCAGATTTCAAAGTAGCACGATCTAATTCAAAAATTTCACCCAATTGAGCACGTCTAGCATATTTTTTCACAGTAGCAGGATCACTATAACTGACTCCATTGAGTTCGCCACCATAGAACTCAACAGTTACACCTACTTGTTCGACACTATACTTCGATTCCGCCCTTCGAAAAGGAACATCGGCTCTAACAATTCCGTCTCCGTCTACCAAAACAACCGGAAATGTTTCAAAAAAAGTAGGCATACGACGTACAAAAAGTTCACGCCCCTCTTTATCTCTAAAGATAGGGTGTCCTAACCACCCAACAGCTATTCCATCCCCATTGTCCATTGAGCCCGCTCTAAACAATCCCCCTTTTGCCGGATTATTGCCAATGTAATCATAAAAGGCTAATTTTTCGGGAATTTTAGACCAAGCTTCTGATAAACTTTGATTTTCAGCTAGCCCAGCACCAACTCTTCGATATATTTCTTGCTGGAAGTATCCTTGATCCCATTGATAACGAGTGGGACCAAATAATTCAATCGGGGTAGTTGCTGAACCATACCACATAGTTCCAGCAACAACAAAAGCTGCAAAAAAGACAGCAGCGATACTACTGGAAAGGACGGTTTCAATATTTCCCATACGCAATCCTTTGTACAGACGTTGGGGTGGACGGACACTAAGATGGAAAAGGCCCGCTAATATGCCCAATGTCCCTGCTGCAATATGATGAGAGGCTATTCCCCCTGGAACAAAAGGATCAAAACCTTCCACACCCCATGCGGGATTTACGGATTGTACCCTTCCGGTTAGTCCATAAGGATCGGACACCCATATTCCAGGACCATACAATCCTGTTACATGAAATGCGCCAAAACCAAAACAAGCCACCCCTGAAAGAAATAAATGAATTCCAAAAATTTTGGGCAAATCCAAAGAAGGTTTTCCTGTACGTTCATCACAAAAGATTTCTAGATCCCAATATACCCAATGCCAGATAGCCGCCAAAAAGCACAAGCCAGAAAACACAATATGTGCCCCGGCCACACCTTCGTAACTCCAAATACCTGGATTCGTTATAGTCCCTCCTGTGATACTCCAACCGCCCCATGAATTGGTTATTCCTAAACGAGTCATGAAGGGTATAACAAACATACCTTGTCTCCACATTGGGTCAAGAACAGGGTCAGAGGGATCAAAAACGGCTAATTCATATAGAGCCATCGAACCAGCCCAACCAGCAACCAGAGCTGTATGCATTATATGGACAGAAAGCAAACGGCCGGGATCATTTAATACGACGGTATGAACACGATACCAAGGCAAACCCATGAAAATACCTCTTATATCAACAAAAAATAGACACTATGTAACTTTATTGCACTGTAAAAAACTATACTATGGACCCTCTCTTTTTAGTGGATTATCTCGGGGAAAGGATTAATATTTGTTCTAGTTTTTTAGTAATAATGGAAGAATTCTATTCGTAGGAACAAAAGAAGCAGATCTATTCTATACCCGATAAGTAACAATACGCAATGGTGGAGGGGAGGGGTTGACCGTATTTTATATGAGTGTTTATATCTTTCTATCAGTGAATGCAGACATATTTGTTCATCACTCAAAGGACCTATTCGTAAGAATTTTGCTTTAGTCACTTGGTCTTCCTTTTGTATTTAGGATTTTTTTTTACGAATTTATTCAATCTATAAAAAAATATGATAAAGACCAATCATTATTAAGACAATAACCCCATTGTTACGTTTCCGCATCAAAGCGAGATATACTACTTAATTTAATTCTTTTTTCATTTAATGCCTATTGGTGTTCCAAAAGTACCCTTTCGAAGTCCTGGAGAGGAAGATGCATCTTGGGTTGACGTATAGTGCGACTTGTCAGATATATTGGGTCATATGGGATTTCCCCGTTCTCTCCCCCGATCGAGATATCCTCTCTTTCACCCCAAAAAAGATTGATTGAATCAGCAAAAATTTGGAGCGTGAAGTGTAATGAAGTGTAATTAGATCTTTTTTTGGGGAGGTATCCAGATTAATATTATCAATTTACAATAATTTATGGTTGGCTTGGTTGGACCAATAAAAATGAAGCATCCAGGCTCTGTTTAGAAAAAAAAAACCAATTGGTAATATATCTACGATTACTACTTCTATCAGATATTTGTATTTGCTGGAAAACATGAAATAAATTGAAGAAAAAAAAAAAAAAGAAGTCGTAGCAAAAAGACGTGGTATTGGAGGATTTGTGCTATATGTGCAAATCCAAATCGGGTAAATCTTTACTCGGAGTAGAACAGAAACCTAAAAGAATTGAAGAAGCCCATTCAGAAACAAGAGAATTACATCGCGATTTGGATTCGATCTCGATGAAAACAATACATCAATGAGAAGTTAGTTCAATAAGTGTTTAGTACATTATTTTTTTTTTATAATATAGATTAATATAGATAAACGGGTCAAAAATCGTCTTTCTTGAAAAATGTAAGAAAAAGACCTTTCGTTAGAAGTTCGAAAAAGTCTGCTATGAAAAAAGAAAGAGAGTTGAAATCTACACATTGATTCTTTTTCTCGATTTTTGGTGAACCGTATGCATCAAAAGGTGCATGTACGGCTCCTAAGGGATAAAATTTTATCCTAATCAACCGACTTTATCGAGAAAGACTACTTTTTTTAGGCCAAGGGATTGATAGTGAGATATCGAATCAACTTATTGGCCTTATGGTATATCTCAGTATAGAGGATAATACCAAAGATTTGTATTTGTTTATAAATTCTCCGGGCGGATGGGTAATACCCGGAATAGCTATTTATGATACTATGCAATTTGTGCAACCAGATGTACAGACAGTATGCATGGGATTAGCCGCTTCAATGGGATCTTTTATTCTCGCAGGAGGAGAAATTACCAAACGTCTAGCATTCCCTCACGCTTGGCGCCAATGAGTCTTTTATTTGATAAAAAAAAAGAAGACTATGCCTTCGCCATAGGAATATTAAGTAATAATAGCATGGCACTTCGAATTCGATATGCGAAATTTTTTTCAAAACCATTCGATTATGTATCGAAAGAGTAGTATGAGAAAAGGGGTATTTCCGATTTTATCTGATCTATCAGGAGCCTATTTCAGCGTCACAAACTTTTTTGTTTTCACACCGGAAAGCTTTTAACAATATTTATGTTATGAAAGAATATGAAAAAAAAACAAGATTCCTTTTTTACTTATATATTTGAAAAAAAAAAAGAAACTTTGGGATTGCTGAATAACAGACGAAATAATAAAGCAACGGAACCATCATAGTATTTTTTAACTACTCCAAAACAAAAAAAGGAAGGGTGGTTATTGGATCATTTACCGATCTAGGTCTGATAGACCCTCTCTATTTTCTATTTCTTCGATGGAAAGTGAAGGTAAAAAACAATTCCATAGTAGAGCCGTATGCAATACGCAAAAGATGCCTGTACGGTTGTTCAATTCTATCTTTGTCTTTTATTATTCTTTATCTCTCGCCTTATCGTGCGAGATAGAGGAACCATTTATTATGTTATATCGTCAGGGTAATGATCCATCAACCCGCAAGTTCTTTTTATGAGGCACAAACGGGAGAATTTATCCTGGAAGCGGAAGAACTACTGAAACTGCGCGAAACTATCACAAGGGTTTATGTACAAAGAACGGGCAAACCCTTATGGGTTGTATCCGAAGACATGGAAAGGGATGTTTTTATGTCAGCAGCAGAAGCCCAAGCTCATGGAATTGTTGATCTTGTAGCGGTTGAATAAAAAATTAGCAGGGATTCCGCGCAAATACACAATTTGAGATTTTATCTTCTTACCAGATTTAATAGAATATCTCTATTAATTAATGTATTAATATAGAATATAAGTAATTCATAATCATCGGGTTAGGATTGATCTAAACCAGCTCATTATGTATACGATTCAACATGCCAACTATTAAACAACTTATTAGAAACACAAGACAGCCAATCCGAAATGTCACGAAATCCCCCGCCCTTCGGGGATGCCCTCAGCGACGAGGAACATGTACTAGGGTGTATGTGCGACTCGTTCCGATCATGGACTAAGACAAAAGAGAGGAAACAAATTATTCCAGTATCAGTGATCGGTTAGGATAGAATGGAAGAACTCCATTCACTATCTTAAAAAAGAATCTATTAATAATATATATCCTTCTATTGTTTATCAAATTTATGGTTTCCGTTGGTGCAAATCCAATCACCTCAATTTGCAATTTCAGATGAGAAAGACTTCCCCATTGGTAGCAAATGCTTATCCATTAAGCAGGGGAAATCCTATTTTATTTCCAAATTAAAAAGCGGAAGGATTATGCCCTTATTCTTGCAAGAACGGACTAACAGGGTCAGCTACCCAGCTAATCTTCATACTTAAATACCGTTACTGTATAGTTGGATTTCGTTGTGAAAGACCTATTACTAGCTATTTCATGGGTAGAGCCAAAGAGTGTGAACTGTACAAGTTAACAATAGCATTGATTAAATGAGAGAAGGGGCTCCGGTGTATAGAGAGGACCTCGCCGTTTAAGAAGTAACCATAGAAACGATGGAATCCACTATTTCTTTATCCATTTCTATTTAATTGAATATGTTTTTTTGATACCTAGTATCAACACAATTTATTATTTCGAGGTTAAATGCTTAGAAATAAAAAGAAAAAATCGTGGTTGGGAAGGTTATAGTAGCAAAAGCCATTGGAATTTTTTATTTTATACATTGGAAGAATCCGTTTTTATTATTAATAGACTAGTAAAGGGAAAAGAATAACTGAAAGAAAAGAAATCAAATAGTTATTCATCAAAGAATTAATTATTCATCAAAGTCTGATTTATTCAATGACCAGAATTAAACGAGGATATATAGCTCGGAAACGTAGGACAAAAATTCGTTTATTTACATCAAGCTTTCGAGGGGCTCATTCAAGACTTACTCGAACTATTATTCAACAGAAAATAAAAGCTTTGGTTTCGGCTCATCGGGATAGAGATAGGAAAAAAAGGGATTTTCGTCGTTTGTGGATCAGTCGAATAAATGCAGTAATTCGTGAGAATCGACGAAAGGTATACTATAGTTATAGTATATTAATGTATAATCTGTACAAGAGGCAGTTGCTTCTTAATCGTAAAATACTTGCACAAATCGCTATATTAAATAGGAATTGTCTTTATATGATTTCCAATGAGATCATAAAATAAAAATTCCCCGGAGACTGAACTCCGGGAAGGTAGAGTAGAAATTTGTATGATAAAATAGAATCATATGATAAAGTCGTCAAAATGAACAACCACGTTCAATAAAAAAAGATTTATTCTTCTTCACCGATTCCCTTTTTTCTTCCATACAACACGATAATCCAAATTGGATTGTCGTAGTTTTCGAACAAAACATCAATCCACATTTGATTTGAGTTTAGATTGGAATTTGAATTCAATTGAAAAGTAACCCTATCTTTTTTTTGTTTTAAGACCTGTAGTTCTAGCGGCTGACTCGCTTTTTTCAAATTGTTTTTCATTATTAAGAAAAGGTAACGAAGATAAAATACGAGCTTGTTTTATAGCAATCGTGATTAATCGTTGTTGTTTTAAGGTCAATCTATTCACCCGTCTAGATAATATTTTTCCTTGTTCACTAATAAATCGACTAATTAAACTCATGTTTTTATAATCAATTCGATCCCCCGATTGGATCGGGGGCAAACGCCTACGAAAAGATCGCTTGGATTTAAGAAAGAGTCGCTTAGATTTATCCATGGTTTGTTTATTCCTTATCCCGAAAATCCTATTTCTTACAAAATCGGATTTGTTTTGTTTCTTTTTTTTTTTCTTATATTTTTAACTTCTATTTTTAAATATATACAATTTCTAATAGAATTTAGAAATTTAGAACAATATGAAAAAATATATCATTTTTCATGTTCCTTGGAGGGGTAACACACAAGCGATCAATTTTCTCTATTTCTTTATCTCCCCGTGAATCGTATGTTTGCAACAACAGGGACAGAATTTTCTCAATTCCAATCGACTAGGCGTATTGTGTCGATTCTTTTGAGTAATATATCTGGAAATACCCGTTGATTTCTTATTAACACTGTTTCGAACACAACTGGTACATTCCAAAATAACCCTTATTCGGATATCTTTACCCTTGGCCATGAACCTCCTTTGGGTTTTTGATTCACTTAACTCTTCTATTTTACGATTCGAAGCGAAAAGGAACGAAAAAAAATAATAAATAATAGAAGTTGCTAACTCGAAATCAAGACGGATCTCGTTCCAATCAATATACAATATAGTATAGTAATAATTAATTATAGTATAATTAATTATAGTATAGTAATAATTAAGTAATACAATGATTTCTAACTATATTTAGAATAAGAGTACAGTATTTCAATTTTCATTTAAGTATCCTGTATGATATTGTTGCCCCGCCCTAGCCCATTCCATTTCTGGTCTCACCCTATTATTTAATAGAAATGGAATTGATTATTAATTTGATTATTAATTGAATTTGGAATTTCTTTTTAATTAAATTCAATTGAAGCCTGGGCCGAATTACGAGTTTCACTAAGGCCGAATCCGACTTTATTCTTTCTCTTTTCTAACTTATTCTAATTCTAAAAAAAAAGAAGGAGAAGGGGGGATTAATCACAGATATTTGATTGTATCTCTAATCTTCTTCACCCCTTCCCGTGTCAATAACTAGAATCAAAAAAAGGGGAATATCAATGCATCCGGGAATAAACGATTGATCTCTATCAATAGACCTGCTAAAGCCCCGAACCATAGAGTACTTACCACTGGTGCCACGGAGAGATATGTTTTTAGATCTCGCATTTAAAACCCTCCTTCTTTATTCTTAATTCTTATTCTTTATTGTAATTTGGAATACATAATTCCATATAGGAATATGATCAGATATTGTAATTTGGAATACATAATTCCATATATGAATATGATCAGATGGTTATTTAGTTAATAACCACTTGTATTTGTACGCAGAATTCCTAATTCAAATTGAAATGTACAACGATTCATTAGATATTCTTTCTTTTTAACAAAAAAAAGAGGTCCATTTCTGCTCTTCCCGAGCATTCCCTAAAAATATTCATTTTTTTTTTTGTTAGGCGGATTTCATATGTATATAAGTCTTTTATTATTATTATAATTAATATTCTATGTTATACGATATGAAACTAAAAAATGAAACTAAAAAGAAAAAAATGGCAGGATAATTTATATATATCAACGGAGAAAATCAAGATGTGGAAAACAAGACAAAGATTCTTTACAATGACACTGTAAACCAATTGAAAGGGATGTAGCGCAGCTTGGTAGCGCGTTTGTTTTGGGTACAAAATGTCACGGGTTCAAATCCTGTCATCCCTATCCCTAACTATTACTTATCTTATGAGCAGTAACAAGGGATCAATTGAGACCGATTAAAATTGGACATACATACTCAATAGAAATAGATATATATTCTATCAATATATATATGATGAAAGTTCTATATATATATCTATTTCTATATATAGATTATGATAGTATATGCATGCAAGATGAATTGGGGTCACATAAAATTATTTATGAAAATAAAGCGCTCTTAGTTCAGTTCGGTAGAACGCGGGTCTCCAAAACCCGATGTCGTAGGTTCAAATCCTACAGAGCGTGATTCCATTCTTTTAGATCGAGAATGACACTGAAATAATGGAACAGCAGTCTAAAGTCTGAATTTGACCTCCTGTGGATTCGGATTAAAACAAAGAAATAGGAGGTCAATAAGCACAAAAGATGTTAATTAATCAAAGGTCCAACTGATCACCACGTCGGTATTGTAAATATGCAGTTACGAATAATCCAGCCAAAGTAATAGGAATTAGACCTAAGACGATTCCAAATAGAAAAACTTCAATCATTTTAATTTGTTTGAAAGGAGAAAGGGGGAGGTAATATATATCCTTAAATATTAATCTGTATTGCCCCTGAATCTCAATGACCAAGAATTGGAAATTGACACGGTAAGGAACTATAGAATATATTGAATATCCCAGAAATATTTATTTTTATGAATTGTTCATTCAATTAATTTAATAATTTCAAATCAAATAAGTCGTATCTTGCTCAGACCGATAAATAGAGATGAGGTTATAGTTAAAGCTGCTAGTAGAAAACCGAAATAACTAGTTATAGTGGGCATGAAGAGGCTAAATGAAATATGTTCTTTTTATACATATGTTTAAAAAGCACTTCCCTAAGTTTCCATTTTTGAAAGAAATATAGGAAGATAAGCAAAAATCCCACTTGAAAAATACAATTGAAAGTTTTTGATTCATCAATCAATCATTATAGACGAACAAAAATATAGTGACATAGGTAAGAAATCCATTCATCATCTGTGACATCTACCCATCCTGTGATTCCAAATCAACAGATTCTTTGAGCAACTCTTGAGTTGAGTAAACTAATATAATAAAAATATTTTGATTATATTAAATATTAAAATAGAATAAGAACTTTGTTGTGTAACTTCATTCAATTCAAAAAAGAAAACTTTCTTTTTCTTTGAATTAATATCGAATCAAATCGGAAAAATATCCATTT